TCGAGACATTGTGGTCAGTAACATTGGCGAATTAGCTCAAGGTACGGAAAGAGAGGGATTCGAACCCCCGGTAAACAAAAGTCTACATAGCAGTTCCAATGCTACGCCTTGAACCACTCGGCCATCTCTCCTACACAACGATTATGACCGAGAACTCGCGTGAAGAGCGAGTTGTTCAAATTCGATTGTTAGATGGGTACGGACAATCGAATCCATTCTAACTAGAAAAATAGAAACTCTTTCAGCAAATAAAAAATTCTTCCTTTGAGTCTGGGGAAAAGGAGAATTTTTTTGTTTGTGAAAAACTTTTAAAAACAATAAAAGTATATATCTTGTTTGCAAAAACGACGCTCCTATTTTTTCTCATATTTCTGCCTGATTTAATCAATGAATTGGAACGAATCAACGGACCGGTCTATTTTTTTTTTTTAATGCGTCTGCTTTTATGTTATTTTGTACTGTACAATTTCTTTGTTTGTGGGATCATTTTCTCACAAGAGGTAATGAAACGAATTATAGAATGGATTTTTACCTATGCCTAGATCGCGGATAAATGGAAATTTTATTGATAAGACTTTTTCAATTGTAGCCAATATATTATTACGAATAATTCCGACAACTTCAGGAGAAAAAGAGGCATTTAGCTATTACAGAGATGGTGCGATTTGATTATTTTTTATTTACCGCTTTCGTTCTTAGGAGAAAGAAAGACGATTCGGGATAGAAAAGAACGAAAAAAAATTATTGAAAAAATCTACGCTTATTGAAGGTGAAGTTTATAGATAAAACCATTCCTTCTGTCGTGTATCCCCGATTACTGCAGCCTCAGATGCTTCAATTGTCGATTCGAGTATTGAGCGAAAGGTTACACCTATGGGTTCTGTATTGCAAGTCAACCCTACTACACCAGTACCAACAGGCGGCATAGGGGAAGAGGCGCTACGTCTAGGAATCAGCAACACGAAAACTTTGTTAGAAACTGCCCCTTTTCCTTATCGGGATCGGGACTAAGAAGAATGGTTGGGATAACAAACATCCATCTCGTTCGTACTGGGGATACCCTTATAACCATCGAAGACTGTTGAAGTGATTAATTCCTGGAAATTAAGGGGCGTTGAGAACAAAGAAATTGTTGGAGTTTACAGTTTGATCTAGTACCAGTACCAACACGCGTGATATTAAGAATAAGAAAAAGCTTTTGCAGGAAGGTTGGCTAGAGATTTCTTGTAAAAACATTAGCCCCACTCAGTTCATAATGAGAATATTTCAATCTTTTTTGTTTTTGATTCCATTATTCTATTCTCATTATGCACATAAGGGAGGAGCCGTATGAGATTTTCATCTCATGTACGGTTCTGAAACGGAGAATTCTTTGAATCGAATGACGACCGTAACGGATGTCAGCTCAATCCGAAGGCAATTATGCGGAAGCTTTACAGAATTATTATGAAGCTATGCGACTAGAAATTGATCCCTACGATCGAAGCTATATACTCTATAACATAGGCCTTATCCACACAAGTAACGGAGAACATACAAAAGCTTTAGAATATTATTTTCGGGCACTCGAACGAAATCCATTCTTACCACAAGCTTTGAATAATATGGCTGTGATCTGTCATTACGTGCGACTATCTCTACTATAGAAAGAAAAAAGGAAAAGAAAAAAAAAGGGGGGAGGGGAAGAAAGAGCAAATACACTAATAAATACTAGAAAAAAAAAATAGGCTTTCTACATATGCATCGTGCAAAAAACGATTTTTATCAGCTGTAGCAAAGAAAGAAACCTCATAGAAGTCGAAATATGAAGAAATCGATATGCCTAGATAGTTTATTCTATGGATAAAGGATCTAATTGATAGAGGAAGCACCGTAAAGACCAATTCGCGAGGTTTTGGGCCGATGCCGATCCAATAAGAACTGCTTATTTATGTCATGATATGAGATAAAAGTAAGGAATCCACTTATGTAATAAAGTCGATCCCCTAAGGTATTAAGCAGCGGTGTAGCATCAGATCCCAAAGACAGTAAGTCTTTTCTTTCTTAGGAAGAAAGGTCTTTTTCAAAGATTCTATATCAATTTTTATATGAAACCGAGATAGATACCTTTCAGAAAATTCTAACTATAGTGGAAATGCTTCTATGTTATTCTTCTGACGGTGGGAGAAAAGATAAAATGAAAGCAAAGCTGATTATTAATTTAATCAAAAGTCAAGTTTGAAACTCATGCTCATGGAATTAACCTCTTTTGGTTAACCCGCGAAAAAAAGAATAAAGATCGATCTATGAGAAATCGAATTCAATTCGCTATACTAGATTCAAAAACCCGGGACACCAAAAGAATTGATTGGACGAGCCGTATGAGGCGGGAAACTCTCAAGTACGGTTCTAAGGAAAGGAATTGACCCACCTATTCCGACCGGGGAGAACAGGCCGTTCGGCAGGGAGATTCTGAAATTGCGGAGGCTTGGTTCAACCAAGCCGCCGAGTATTGGAAACA